GAAAACCCGTTGTCGGACTTGATTAATCACCCTTTGTTGTTCAAAATGAATAGTTTCGTTTTTGTAATTTTCTAGTTGTTTCAAAGTCTTAGAAGTGGAATTAATAAAATTAATTCTTTCTCGCTCTATCTCAGAGTATCCATTGACTCGAAACTGATCTGCCTCCATTTCCACTTTTCGTAAGCGTGTCCGGGCCTTTTCCAGCTGTTCAATGGCTCCCCCACGTAGTTCTTCTGAATTTCGAATAGTATTCAAGATCCTCTGTTTTCGATTATCTAATAAATCACTTAATGAAAGTAGATTCTCTTTCCATTCATTTAAAAACTTCCATGATCCCTTCCCGAACCAAACATGAATCTTTCGATTCATTTGGCTCTCACGCTCAATTACTTATGATAAATTCCCATATCTTTTTTTGAATGTAATGAGCCTATCCTCTACTCTCTTCAGATTCCAAAATAAAAATATCAAAACCAATCACTAATCCAAAACCAAAAAAGTCGGAGGACTCTTCTGACCAAACAAAAATATGTAATTGTCAACAAAGTTGTTTCTTTTTTTTTTATCCAAAAATCCAAAAGGGTTTTCTTCCTTTAATACACAATACATAGGTCGTCGATTCATCATTGGATAAAAGGGGGTTTAATTCCAATTTTTGTAATAAGCGGTTCAAATCATTTTATCCATATGAGTGTTCTTATATAGATAAATTATTCATTTTGAAAGCATCTCTATATTAATATTCATATTGTGGTAGAAAGAGTACCATGCTGCGTCTGGACTTCAAATGATTTAGCTTTAACCATAGTTAATGGTCCCACATTTTTGGTTGATAGAGAATCAAAGCGGATTTACCAACGAATAACGAAATGCTATGGTTCTTGCATATGATTTTTTTATTCAGAAGTCATTCGTGAGATAATGTACCTACTTTTCCTAGTTATAACATAAAAAGTACAGCTGGTTGGATCCAGCCTATTCTTGAAATAAACAACTCGCACACACTCCCTTTCCAAAAAAAACCAATACCCCAAGCACTACACTTAGATTTATTAGATTTGTTGCTAAAATATCGGTATTAAACCCGAAACTCCCGGCGGATGGCCAGTGGCCTAAAGAAACGAAAGAATCGGTTACATTTTTCATATGATCTCCTCTTATAGATAGACTAAAAAAAAAAGAACAGAGTTCTTTTTGTATCGTCCTGCCCCCCCTTTGATATATTTGATATATATATATATTTTACTATTTCTAAATCGAGCCAAAAAAGATTCGATTTAGAAATGGTGAATTACCCCCTTCTTTATTTAAACCCTTCCTAAAAAATAAAAATATAAAAGGGGGTTCCTTAGACTACGAACGGAAAGGATGAAAGCGAGTGAGTATGCTAATTCCTCATCCACAAATCAGCCCTTCCCGTGGGTTATTGCTTTTTCGAATTTATAAGATTAAACAAAAGGATTCGCAAATAAAAGTGCTAATGCTACAACCAGGCCATAAATTGTTAAAGCTTCCATAAAAGCTAGACTAAGCAATAAAGTACCTCGTATTTTTCCCTCCGCCTCAGGCTGTCTCGCGATACCTTCTACAGCTTGGCCCGCAGCAGTACCTTGACCAACTCCAGGTCCAATAGAAGCAAGCCCTACAGCCAATCCAGCAGCAATAACGGAAGCGGCAGAAATCAGTGGATTCATGATAAGTTCCTCATACAAAAAAAAATGGTTAATGATACAGTCAGCCGATGAATTATAACTTAATATTACATCGCTACAATTCATCCAGTCGAAGTAACTACAAACTTCAAATTGAAGTAATAATCTTATTCAAGGATCAAAACTACTTTACTTCGATATCTCTTTTTTAGTTCCTATCGACAAAGTCTTTGCGAATCCGTACGACTTTCGTCCGTCCATTTCTTTGTTCCGAACCATTCTTTGAATTATTCGATTTTTTTCTTGATTTCATCTGTTTATTCATTGAACTCACAGTCCCAGAGGATACGGAAAGACTTCTATTGGAATAGCCATCAAATTTATAGTAGTAGGGCAAATTTAATATCTCTTTAGTTCATATATAACTAGTCAATATTTAATATCAATCACCTATACACGCCTTTCTTCCATAACGTAAACCAACTCTTCATTCATCTTAAATTCAATCGAATTCGAGAATTATGCGTCGAAAAACAAGTTGACTTTTAGCATAGCGCTTTTTTACATATAATATACCTAGTAAAACCTCCCTCTCCGATCCGAATCACCCTATTTTTTATGAATCCCTTTTTTGTTTGTAAATACTTCTTCCCCTTTCTTTATCATTCTCCCGCACGGATACAATCTAAATAGACAAATTGCTTAGGCCGAATCAGTGGATAGAAATATCATTATTTGATTGATCTAAGTTCACGCAATTTATTATTTCTGAAAATTTTATTTTGGTCAATCGCTGAAGAAAATCAACTGAAATGGGAATCTTTCTATAGAGCACCCCTCTTTTTTTACTCACACTTCGTAAACCACAAGAATTCTTATTCAAATTCTGATTCCGAATAGGAAATATTAGGATTGGCCGACCAGCAATATAAAATGAATATCTATTCAGGAGAGAATGGTATAATATAAGTGGATCAACCAAGAATTTTAGGAAAAAGATCTTTTAGATCTCTTTCCCCTTTTTTTTTACAACTCTCTCTACTCTAATATCTTTGGGGCTATTACTCTAGATTCTATATAGTGAGTTGTATATTTATATTTCCTAATTAGATTATATTTTTTTTGAGCCACGCATACATTACCTTGGGATAAGCTAAAAAAGAATCTTTCAAAAACTAGTCAATGATGGCCCTCCATGGATTCCCCTATATAAGCCGCGGCTAAAGTTGCAAAAATCAGAGCTTGAATACCACTTGTAAATAATCCAAGGAACATGACAGGTATAGGAACCACTAAAGGTACTAAAGAAACAAGAACAACAACTACTAATTCATCAGCTAATATATTTCCGAAAAGTCGAAAACTAAGCGATAAAGGCTTTGTGAAATCTTCTAAGATGTTAATGGGTAAAAGGATTGGGGTTGGTTGAATATATTTCCCGAAATAACCCAATCCCTTTTTGGTAAGACCCGCATAGAAATATGCCACTGACGTGAGTAAAGCCAAAGCAACAGTAGTATTTATATCATTCGTGGGTGCGGCTAACTCCCCATGAGGTAATTGTATGATTTTCCAAGGTAAAAGCGCTCCTGACCAATTAGAAACAAAAATAAATAGAAACATTGTTCCAATAAAAGGAACCCAGGGGCCATATTCTTCTCCAATTTGAGTTTTACTCACATCTCGAATGAATTCAAGTACATATTCGAAGAAATTCTGACCACCGGTCGGAATGGTTTGTGGGTTCCGAACAGTTAGAGTAGCTGAACCCAATAAGATAGCAATTACAACCCAAGAAGTAATAAGTACTTGGCCGTGGACTTGAAAACCTCCTATTTTCCAATAGAAATGTTGGCCTACTTCCACACCAGAAATATCGTATAACCCCTTTAGTGTGTTGATAGAACAGGATAGAACATTCATATTGCCCTCTTAAAAAAATATAGCTTTAAAGAAAATTATTTTGATTCAAACGTCTCTTTCTCTACGTGACTACTTGAATCCCATATATATTTATAATACCAATTAAATTCTTGAATACAACGAATCACATAATATCCCCAGTTTTTTATCTCTTTTTTGAGATCCAAAAAGAGTATCTGAGATTCATAAATAGTAACTTATTACAAAACTCTATGAAATTTATAAAGTAAGTTAAGTTTTTTATCTTATTATTAAACTAGAACGCCCTTCACGAATTGCGAATACTAATTTGTTAAGAATTAATCGAATTGAAGATATAGCGTCATCGTTGGCTGGAATCGAAATATCTGCAAGATCGGGGTCACAATTTGTATCGATTAAACAAATTGTTGGAATTCCCAAAGTGATACATTCTTGAAGGGCCGTATATTCTTCGTGTTGATCAATGATGATTACAATATCTGGTAACCCCGTCATATATTTAATCCCGCCCAGATATGTTTGCAAGTGAGATAATTGTCTTTTCAACACGGCCGCATCTCTTTTCGGAAGACGATGGAGTCTCCCTGTTTTTTGTTCTGTTCTCAAGTCTCTAAACTTATGAAGTCTCGTTTCTGTAGTGGACCAATTCGTTAACATACCGCCAAGCCATTTTTTATTAACATAATGACACCGAGCCCTTATTGCAGCCCATGCTACTAGGTCAGCTGCTTTATTTTTAGTGCCAACGATTAAGAATTGTTTTCCCTTACTTGCTGCATCAAAAACCAAATCACAGGCTTCTGATAAAAAACGAGCGGTTCTAGTAAGATTTATAATATGAATACCTTTACGCTTTGCAGAAATATAAGGGGCCATTTTAGGATTCCATTTCCTAGTACCATGTCCAAAATGAACTCCGGCCTTCATCATCTCTTCCAAATCGATGTTCCAATATCTTTTTGTCATTTCTCCCCACACCCCCCCTCCTAAAAAAAAAAAAGAGACGAGGGTATCCTAAAATAAATAATTGTTCCGATGGAACCTTCTCTTCTACCGCAAATTGGCCGTAGATTTACGACCTAAGCCATTACATTATTCCTTTTCTATTCATTATTATCATTTTTACTATTACTAAATGAAATCAAATGTTTTCAAATAAAAGGCTAAATCCGCTTTTAGGAATCATTAAATCCTATACCTATAAATGATTGTTCTGATGTATCGTGGAAATTCTTTGAAAGGCAAGAATCAAAAAATTTTCTGTGGTGGAATAAAATATCTCTCATTTCCCCCTCAAATATATTATTATTTTTTGTTTCCAAGGAAATGTTGTTATGTTGTCTCGAAGGGTGCACCAATCCCTCGAATCCGGTACCAACGGGTATCATCCCCCCCAGAACAACGTTCTCTTTCAGGCCTTTCAACCAATCGATACGACCCCGT